CAATTCCATTATTTAGATTGAGAGAAGTATATGAATCGAGTGAAACTAAAAAAGAAAAGGATTCTATAATCAGTAATCATATAATTCATGAATCATTAAGTCAAACTGGATCTCCAGATTGGACAAATTATTCACTGACAGAAAAAAAAATGAAGGATCTGGCTGATAGAACAAGTACAATCCGAAATCAAATCGAAAGAATTACAAAAGAGAAAAAAAAAGTAACCCCAGAAATAAAAAGGAGTCCTAACAAAACAAGTTATAATGATAAAAGATTAGAATCGCCAAAAAATATTTGGCAAATATTCAAAAGAAAAAATGATCGATTCATCTGTAAATTACATTATTTTATAAAACTTTTCGTTGAAAAAATATACATATATATATTTCTATGTATCATTAATATTCCCAGAATCAATACACAACTTTTTCTTGAATCAACAAAAAAAATTATTGAAAAATCCAGTTACAATAATAAAAAAAATCAAGAAAAAATGAATAAAATAAATCAAAATACAATTCACTTTATTTCAACTAAAAAAAAAAAAGAGTTACTTTATAATATTAGTAATAATAAGACGAATTCACATACTTTTTATGACTTATCCTCCTTGTCACAAGCATATGTATTTTACAAATTATCACAAATCCAACTTATTAACTTGTATAAATTAAGATCTGTTCTTCAATATCCCGGAACGTCTTTTTTTCTTAAGACTGAAATAAAGGATTTTTTTGGAACACAAGGAATATTTCATTCTGAATTAAGCCATAAAAAACCTCAAAGTTATGGCATGAATCAATGGAAAAACTGGTTAAGGGGGCGTTATCAATACGATTTATCTCAGATTAGGTGGTCTAGATTAATAGCACAAAAATGGCGAAATAGAGTCAATTGGCGCCGTACGGCTCAAAATCAATATTTAAAAAAATGGGATTCATATGAAAAAGACCAATTAATTCATTACAAAAAACAAAAAGATTCTGAAATATATTCATTACCGAATCAAAAAGAAAATGTCAAAAAATGCTATAAATATGATTTTTTATCATATAAATCTATTAATTACGAAAATAAAGAAGACTCATCCATTTATGAATCACCATTTCAAGTAAATAAGAACAAAAAGATTTCTTATAATTCCAACACATATAAACACAAATTATTTGATACGTTAGGGGATATCCCTATCAATCATTATCTAGAAAAGGGTAATATTATGTATATGGAAAAAAATTCAGATAGAAAATTTTTTGATTGGAAAATTCTCAATTTTTGTCTTAGACAAAAAATCGATATTGAGGCCTGGATCAAGATCGATACCAAGAGTAATAAAAATACTAAGATTGGGACTAATAATTATCAAATAATTGAGAAAATTAATAAGAAAGGTCTTTTTTATCTTACGATTCATCAAGATCCAGAAATCAATCCACCCAATCCCCAAAAAATCTTTTTTGATTGGATGGGAATGAATGAAGAAATACTAAATCGTCCCATATCGAATCTGGAACTTTGGTTCTTCCCAGAATTTGTGCTACTTTATAATTCATATAAAATAAAATCGTGGGTTATACCAAACAAATTACTTCTTTTAAATTTTAATATAAACGAAAATGTTAATGAAAATAAAAACATCAATGGAAAGCAAAAAGAGAATTTTTTTATACCATCGAATGAAAAAAAATCTTTTGGGTTAAAGAATCTAAATCAAGAAGAAAAAGAACCCACAGATCAAGGAGATCTCAGATCGTATGTACAAACCCAAAAAAATCTTGGATCCCTTGTCTCAACCCACCAAAAAGATATTGAAGAAGATTATGTGGGATCAGACACGAAAAAACATAAAAAGAAAAAACAATACAAGAGCAACACGGAAGCAGAACTAAAATCCTTCCTGAAACGTTATTTGCTTTTTCAATTGAGATGGGACGATGCTTTGAATCAAAGAATGATCAATAATATCAAAGTATATTGTCTCCTGCTTAGACTTATAAATCCAAGAAAAATTACTATATCCTCGATTCAAAGGAGAGAAATGAGTCTGGATATAATGCTGGTTCAGAAGAATTTAACTCTTCCAGAATTAATGAAAAAGGGAGTGTTGATTATCGAACCCCTTCGTCTGTCCGTAAAAAATGATGGACAATTTTTTATGTATCAAACCATAGGTATTTCATTGGTTCATAAGAGTAAGTACCAAACTAATCAAAGAGACCGAGAACCAAGATATCTTGATAAAAATAATTTTGATGAATCCATTACACGACATCAAAAAATAACTAGAAATAGAGACATAAATCATTATGATTTATTTGTTCCTGAAAATATTTTATCGGCTAAACGGCGTAGAGAATTGAGAATTCTAATTTGTTTCAATTCAAAGAATAGGAATGGTATGAATAGAAATCCAGTATTTTGTAACGAGAACAGCATACAAAACTGGGGTCAATTTTTGGATAAAAGTAAATATCTTGATAGAGAGAAAAATGAATTAATTAAATTAAAATTTTTTATTTGGCCTAATTATCGATTAGAAGATTTAGCTTGTATGAATCGCTATTGGTTTGATACCAATAATGGGAGTCGTTTCAGTATGTTAAAGATACATATGTATCCACAATTGAAAATTCGTTGATGGTCCATTTTTCCTATATATCCTGTCTCATATATAGTATATGAAAATAAATAGGTACATACATGCCTTGTCTTACATTCCATTCTAATATAGGATACTAAGTCAATGATGTATCAATTAGATTTAGAAATGAATCAACAAAATCTTCTTTTTTTTTTATTAAGTCTAAATTATTTGCTTTTTGAGTACAAAAATCTACCATTTTTTGTATTCCTATCCAAATCCAATTTAAAATTAGATTGATTTTTGATTCATTTTCATTGAAAAAAAAATGAGGAGTTCATAAAGAAATTCTATTGTGTATACCACATTAAAATCACTGGCATTATTATTACTGATCGATAAAATTCATACCTGTAAAAAGGGGGGAAATTTATGGTAAAAAGTTCATTCATTTCAGTTATTTCACAAGAAGAAAACACAGAAAATAGGGGGTCCGTTGAATTTCAAGTATTCAGTTTCACCAATAAGATACGGAGACTTACTTCACATTTGGAATTGCACAAAAAAGATTATTTATCTCAGAAGGGTCTGCGGAAAATTTTGGGAAAACGCCAACGGCTGCTGACTTATTTGTCAAAAAAAAATAAAGTACGTTATAAAGAATTAATAGGTCAGTTGAATATTCGAGAGATAAAAACTCGTTAATTTGAAGAGTTATTTTAACTTATTCGCTTAAATTTTGATGAACTTCTTTTCACTTTCAGCAATTCATGGAAGAATGAAGCGGGAAAAAACTTATGACTGCACCAGCTACAAGAAAAGACCTCATGATAGTCAATATGGGTCCTCAACACCCATCAATGCATGGTGTTCTTCGACTCATCGTTACTTTAGATGGTGAAGATGTTATTGACTGTGAACCAATATTGGGTTATTTACACAGAGGGATGGAGAAAATTGCGGAAAACCGAACAATTATACAATATTTACCTTATGTAACACGTTGGGATTATTTAGCTACTATGTTCACAGAAGCAATAACTGTAAATGCACCAGAACAATTAGGCAATATCCAAGTACCTAAAAGGGCTAGCTATATCAGAGTCATTATGTTGGAGTTGAGTCGTATAGCTTCCCATTTGTTATGGCTTGGTCCTTTTATGGCGGATATTGGCGCACAAACCCCCTTCTTCTATATTTTTCGAGAAAGAGAATTAATATATGACCTATTCGAAGCTGCCACTGGTATGCGAATGATGCATAATTATTTTCGTATCGGAGGAGTCGCTGCTGATCTACCTCATGGCTGGATAGATAAATGTTTAGACTTTTGCGATTATTTTTTAACAAGGATTGCTGAATATCAAAAGCTTATTACACGAAATCCTATTTTTTTAGAACGAGTTGAAGGAGTGGGCATTATTAGTGGAGAAGAAGCAATAAATTGGGGTTTATCAGGACCAATGCTACGAGCTTCCGGAATACAATGGGATCTCCGTAAAGTTGATCATTATGAGTGTTACGACGAGTTTGATTGGGAAGTTCAATGGCAAAAAGAGGGAGATTCATTAGCTCGTTATTTAGTACGAATCGGTGAAATGACAGAATCCATAAAAATTATTCAACAGGCCCTGGAAGGAATTCCAGGGGGGCCCTATGAGAATTTAGAAATACGACGCTTTGACAAAGTAAGAGATGCCGACTGGAATGATTTTGAATATCGATTCATTAGTAAAAAACCCTCTCCGACTTTTGAATTGTCGAAGCAAGAACTTTATGTAAGAGTCGAAGCTCCAAAAGGAGAATTGGGAATTTTTCTGATAGGAGATCAAAGTGTTTTTCCTTGGAGATGGAAAATTCGCCCCCCGGGTTTTATCAATTTGCAAATTCTTCCTCAGTTAGTTAAAAAAATGAAATTGGCTGATATTATGACGATACTAGGTAGTATAGATATCATTATGGGAGAAGTTGATCGTTGAAATGATAATTGATATAACAGAAGTACAAGCTATCAATTCTTTTTCCAGATTGGAATCCTTAAAAGAGATCTATGGGATCATATGGATGCTTGTCCCTATTTTGACTCTTGTTTTAGGAATTACAATAGGCGTACTAGTAATTGTTTGGTTAGAAAGAGAAATATCTGCAGGGATACAACAACGTATTGGACCTGAATACGCCGGCCCTTTGGGAATTCTTCAAGCTCTAGCAGATGGTACAAAATTACTTTTCAAAGAAAATATTTTTCCATCTAGAGGAGATACTCGTTTATTTAGTATCGGACCATCCATAGCAGTTATATCAATTTTCCTAAGTTATTCAGTAATTCCTTTTGGATATCGCCTTGTTCTAGCCGATCTCAGTATCGGGGTTTTTTTATGGATCGCCATTTCAAGTATTGCTCCTGTTGGACTTCTT